AGTGAGAACCACATTCTAAATGATACGGAGAAAAACATTCTTGATTGGAGTGATAGTAACAATTATAGTTTCAGTACTGTTGATTATTTATTTGAGATCAGGAATATTTGGAGTTTGATCTCTGATGACACTTTTTTAGTTAGGGATAGTAATGGCGATAGTTATTCTGTATATTTTGATATTGAAAATCAGATTTTTGAGATTGACAATAATAGTTCTTTTCTGGGTGAACTAGAAAGTTTCTTTTCTAGTTATTTGAATAGGGGGTCTAAAAATAAGAATAACTACTACTATCATTACATGTATGATACTCCATTTAGTTGGAATAATCACATTACTAATTGTATTGATAGTTATCTTCGTTTTGAAATCGATAGTAGTATTACTAGTTACATTTCGGGTGATATCGTCAATTACAGTGATGGTTACATTTATAGTTTCATTTGTACTGAAAGTGTAAGTAGTAGTCAAAGTGGTAGTTCTAGTATAAGAACTAGTAGTAATGGCAGCGATTTCAATATGAGAGAAAATTCTAACGATTATGATATAAATAAAAAATACAGACATTTATGGGTTCAATGCGAAAATTGTTATGGATTAAATTATAAAAAATTTTTTAGGTCAAAAATGAATATTTGTGAACAGTGTGGATATCATTTGAAAATGAGTAGTTCAGATAGAATCGAAGTTTCGATTGATCCGGATACTTGGGATCCTATGGATGAAGATATGGTCTCTATAGACCCTATAGAATTTCATTCAGAGGAGGAACCTTATAGAGATCGTATTGATTCTTATCAAAGAAAGACAGGTTTAACTGAAGCTGTTCAAACTGGCATAGGTCAACTAAATGGTATTCCTGTAGCAATTGGGGTTATGGATTTTCAGTTCATGGGAGGTAGTATGGGATCCGTAGTAGGCGAGAAAATCACCCGTTTGATCGAGTATGCTACTAATAGATCTCTACCTGTCATTATTGTGTGTGCTTCTGGGGGAGCGCGCATGCAAGAAGGAAGTTTGAGCTTGATGCAAATGGCTAAAATATCCTCTGCCTCATATAATTATCAATCAAATAAAAAGTTATTCTATGTATCAATCCTTACATCTCCTACAACTGGTGGGGTGACGGCAAGTTTTGGTATGTTGGGAGATGTCATTATTGCTGAACCTAATGCCTACATTGCATTTGCGGGTAAAAGAGTAATTGAACAAACATTGAATAAGACAGTGCCTGATGGTTCACAATCGGCTGAATATTTATTCCATAAGGGCTTATTCGACCCAATTGTACCACGTAATCCTTTAAAAGGTGTTCTGAGTGAGTTATTTCAACTTCATGGTTTCCTTCCTTTGAATCAAAAAAAAAACAATTTTCTCTCACCTTCTTAGGTATTAATACAGACAATATTAAAAAATATAAAATATAGAAATAAAATATTAAAATATAGAAAGAAGAAATATAGAATAGAGATGATTTCTATATCTACCGAGAACCCCATTTTTACTATGAATCCCTGTTTGTTGGATCGGGTTAGTTAGAGTCGTGAACTGATAAGAAATTCTTTGATATTCGTGTAAAAAGATGATATAAAAATGAATAGTAACTTAATTCAATTTTATATTAGATCCCTTGCACTTATTAACTAGTTATTATTATTTATAATAGATATAGTTATCATAAGACCTCTTTATAAGAGGTACAAATAGTAAATCGAGGTACCCATTCTATGACAGATTTTAACTTACCCTCTATTTTTGTGCCCTTAGTAGGCCTAGTATTTCCGGCAATTGCAATGGCTTCGTTATCTCTTTATGTCCAAAAAAATAAGATTGTCTAGATACGATGGAAACAAATCTCATCAATTTATTTGAACACTGACTAGATTATAATACAGATATTTATTTAGTGTAATATGATACGATATGTGTCTCTTTCTGAACACAAATGTTGTTATGCACGTAGATAGATGATATCTGCCTACAAGTTAATGTATTTGACTAATTACTATTAATGCTTCGCATCAGAATAGTGCTAGTTGATGAGAGTTACTTCAGCATCAAGACAAGTAAAGTCAAATTTCATTTGGATTATTCTCTCAATTCCAATTGAATACAACTGGATCTAGTATAGTATGAACTGGCGATCAGAACATATATGGATAGAACTTATAACGGGATCTCGAAAAACAAGTAATTTTTGCTGGGCCTGTATCCTTTTTTTAGGTTCACTAGGATTCTTAGTGGTTGGAACTTCTAGTTATCTTGGTAGGAATCTGATATCTGTATTTCCATCCCAGCAAATCATTTTTTTTCCACAAGGTATTGTCATGTCTTTCTATGGGGTCGCGGGACTATTCATTAGCTCCTATTTGTGGTGCACAATTTCGTGGAATGTGGGTAGTGGTTATGACCGATTCGATAGAAAAGAAGGAATAGTGTGTATTTTTCGTTGGGGATTTCCTGGAATAAATCGCCGCATCTTCCTTCGCTTCCTTATGCGAGATATCCAATCAATCAGAATGCAGGTTAAAGAGGGTCTTTATCCTCGTCGTATCCTTTATATGGAAATCAGAGGCCAAGGAGCCATTCCCTTGACTCGTACTGATGAGAATTTTACTCCACGAGAAGTTGAACAAAAAGCTGCCGAATTGGCGTATTTCTTGCACGTACCGATTGAAGTATTTTGAAAAATAACGGTTTTCTCAGCATGAGGGAAAAAACTTGCTAACCCCCCTTTTATTTACTACAACTGAAGTTTATTCAGAATGCTCATTCGAGCAAATTCTATTTTATGTTCCTGTTCTGTTGGCGCACGGCGCCACATAGAATAAAACAAAAAGCAGAGAACGTATATGGGTAACTATAATAAAATTAACTATAAAAAAAAGAAAATATTCTTAAAAAGAATAAGTTTTTTGTATACCAAAACTATTTTGTATATGTACAGAGCCCGACTCAATTCTTTAAATATATCCGAAATTTATTTCATAATAATAAATTCCTCTTTTTAGGTTCAAGATTTTGAATTGATACCTTATTTCTGGGATGTGTTTAGGCGGTGAAAGTGAAACATTTCGAAAAATTCATTGATCGGGGGGGGGCTCGTCTCGAAATATGAATAATATTTGTTTCGTTATTTGAAGTGGTTTTTCGAGTATTCATCAAAAGGAACAAATGAAGATGAAATTGGTTCGAATTTGCCCAATTGAGATATCTGGAAATACTATTTGATAATTTTTTTTCATACGAATCCAAAAGGAGTTTTATTCTATTTTTCTATTCTTTATAGATTCAAGGACTAAATTTTTACACAAAAATGAGAATAGATCCATAGACTCGATACCTTGTTATATAACTCGTTCTTTATAAAAATATCAGATAGAGTCAACGATTGAAGCAAGTTCATTACCAATTCACAGATAAGAAATGAAAAAAAAGAAAGCATTGATTTCCATACCATATCTTGTATCTATAGTATTTTTGGCCTGGTGGGTCTCTCTCTCATTTAATAAAAGTCTGGAACCCTGGATTACTAACTGGTGGAATAGTGGACAATCCGAAACCTTTTTGAATGATATTCAAGAGAAAAACGTTCTAGAAAGATTCATAGAACTAGAAGAACTATTCCTCTTGGACGAAATGATAAAAGAGTACCCAGAGACACATATACAAAAGTTTGGTATAGAGATACACAAGGAAACAATACAATTGATCAAAACACACAATGAATATAATCTCCATATCATTTTGCATTTCTCCACAAATATAATCTGTTTTGTTATTCTAAGTGGTTATTTTTTTCTGAGTAATGAAGAACTTATCATTCTTAATTCTTGGGTTCAAAAATTGTTGTATAACTTAAGTGACACGATAAAGGCTTTTTCCATTCTTTTAATCACTGATTTATGGATCGGATTTCACTCCACCCATGGTTGGGAACTAATGATTGGTTTGGTCTACAACGATTTTGGATTGGCTCATAACGATCAAATTATATCTGGTCTTGTTTCCACTTTTCCAGTTATTCTAGATACAATTGTGAAATATTGGATCTTCCATTATTTAAATCGTGTATCTCCTTCACTTGTAGTTATTTATCATTCAATGAATGAATGAAGAACTCATTTGATCTCTCGATATCAATCAAATCATAATCTTTTTTCGTGTATAAAAAAAGCATTTTTAATCTTACTTATTCTTTATATTTTTTTTTTCTACCTGTTAAAGGTATTCATCCTATGCTATATTCCAGTACAATAGCAGACTCGTGGGTAGGGAAACTATATTAGTTACCTATCTAATTTATTGTAGAAATTCCGTGATCAATGATTGGACCATGCAAAATAGAAATACTTTTTGGGGGGTAAAGGCACAGATAACTCGATCCATTTTTGTATCGATCATGATATATGTAATAACTCGGGGATCTATTTCAAATGCATATCCCATTTTCGCACAACAGGGTTATGAAAATCCACGAGAAGCAACTGGGCGAATTGTATGTGCCAATTGCCATTTAGCTAGTAAACCCGTGGATATTGAAGTTCCGCAAGCTGTGCTTCCTGATACTGTATTTGAAGCAGTTGTTCGAATCCCTTATGATATGCAACTGAAACAAGTTCTTGCTAATGGTAAAAAAGGGGCTTTGAATGTGGGGGCTGTTCTTATTTTACCCGAAGGATTCGAATTAGCCCCTCCCGATCGTATTTCTCCTGAGGTGAAAGAAAAGATGGGAAATCTCTCTTTTCAGAATTATCGTCCCAATAAAAAAAATATTCTTGTGATAGGTCCCGCTCCTGGTCAGAAATATAGTGAAATCGTTTTTCCTATTCTTTCCCCCGACCCGGCTACGAAAAAAGACGTTCACTTTTTTAAATATCCTATATATGTAGGTGGGAACAGAGGAAGGGGACAGATTTATCCTGATGGAAGCAAAAGTAACAATACAGTCTATAATGCTACATCAGCAGGTATAGTAAACAAAATAGTACGTAAAGAAA